CTTTGTGAGGGTTTCGCGTAGTTTCAGCAGTTCTTCCGCTTCCAGGACAAATTCTCCCGTTTGTGCCTCATAAAAAGAACTAGCAGGTTGATGGATCATTACCCTGATGATATAACAGTTCTCTATCTCGCGTGATGAAACGAAGAGAAAAGAAAGAAAGATAAAGAATAATAGGAAAAAAAAAGATAGAATTGAACAACCGTACGGGCATTATCTTTTGTGCATTGCATACGGCTCTACAATAAAATTGACCCTTACCTTCCATTGAAGAAAGAGAAAAATAGAATCTATCAGACCCAGATGGATAAATGATCAAATTGCCACCCTTCCTTTCAGAGGAGTTAAAAAATACTATGATGGCTCCGTTGCTTTCTATTTTTAAATTGATTCTTTTTTTTGTCTTTGATTCAGCAATCCCAAAGTTTCTTTTTGATCCAATCAAATAAGGAAAAATCTTGTTTTTTTTTCGCCCTCTTTTTTTATAACATAAATATTGTTAAGAGTCCTTCGATGTGAAAACAAAAAAGTTTGTGACGCTGAACTGGACTCCCGATAGATAAGAGAAATCGGAAATACCTTTTATCTCATACTACTCTCTCGATACATAATCGAATCTTTTGAAAAAAAAAACAAGACAAAAATTTTGCATATCGAATTCGAAGTGCCATGCTATTATTACTTAATATTCATATGGCGAAGGCATAGTCTTCTTTTTTCTCTCAAATAAAAAAAACCTCATTGGCGCCAAGCGTGAGGGAATGCTAGACGTTTGGTAATTTCTCCTCCAACCAAGATAAAAGATCCCATTGATGCGGCTAATCCCATGCATATTGTATGGACATCTGGTCGCACAAATTGCATAGTATCGTAAACAGCTACTCCAGGTATTACCCATCCGCCAGGAGAGTTTATAAACAAATACAGATCTTTGGTATCATCCTCGATACTGAGATATACCATAAGACCAATAAGTTGATTCGAGAGCTCGCTATCAACTTCTTGGCCTAAAAAAAGTAATCTTTCTCGATAAAGTCGGTTGATTAGGGTAAAATTGTATCCCTTAGGAACCGTACATGCACCTTTTGACGCATACGGTTCAAAAAATAATTGCGAAAAAAAAAGAATCAATGTATAGATTCAAGTCCTCTTTCTTTGTTCCTATTCTTTTTTCATAGCAGGTTTTTTCTGACTTCTAATGAAAGGACTTTTTCTTCGATTTTTCAATAAAGACGAATTTGAACTTCTTTCTTCCTTATAATAGAAAAAAAGTCACTAAACTTATCGAATTAACTTCTCATTGATGTATTGTTTCATCGAGATTCAATCCAAATCACGATGGTATTTTCTTGTTCCTGAATGGGTCTCTTTCATCTTTTTAGGTTTATGCTCTACTCCGGGTAAAGATCCGCCCGATTTTGATTTGCACATATAGGACAAATCTTCCCATTACCATTTCTTTTTGTTATGACTTTCTTTTTTTTTTTCAATTCATTTCATACCTTTCACCAAGTATTTAGTTTGAGATTCCCTCGCTTGACAAATAGGATCTCTTTACAAATACCAAACAGGAATCATTTATGATACAAGTAGTAATCATAGATATATTACCAATTGGGTTTTTTCTAAACGGAGCCTGGATACTTCATTTTTTAGTCCAACCAAGCCAACCATAAATTATTCTAATTGATAATAGTAATGTGAATCCCCCCAAACAATGGATCTAATTGCGCTTCACGCTCCAAATTTTTGATGATTCAATTTATCTTTCTTGGGCGAAACAGAGGATATCTCGATCGGGGGAGAGAACGGGGAAATCCCATATGACCCAATATATCTGACAAGTCGCACTATACGTCAACCCAAGCTGCATCTTCCTCTCCAGGACTTCGGAAAGGTACTTTTGGAACACCAATAGGCATTAATTGAAAGAAAAAAGAACTAAGTACTATATTTTACTTTGATGTGGAAACGTAACAACATTATTTTATTGTCTTTATAATATTGGTTTTATCGTATTTACCATAGATTAGAAAAATTCATAAAGAAAGACAAAAGAAGAAATAAAGGAAAATTTTGACGAATAGGGCCTTCTAATGAGGAATAAGGAAGGACACATTTACTGATAGAAAATGGTATCAACCACCCATTGCGTATTGGTACTTATCGGGTATAGAATAAATCTGCTTCTCTTTGTTCCTACGAATAGAATTGTTTCATTATTACCAATAGAATAGAACAAATAGTAACCCTTGTTCAGTGGATTATTTCAGAACAAGGGGAGTCCATAGAATAGTCATAGTATAGCTTTTCCAATGCAATAAAGTTACGTAGTGTCTATTTATCTTTGATAAAGAGGTATTTTCCATGGGTTTACCTTGGTATCGTGTTCATACCGTTGTATTGAATGATCCCGGTCGGTTGCTTTCCGTTCATATAATGCATACAGCTCTGGTTGCTGGTTGGGCAGGTTCGATGGCTCTGTATGAATTAGCAGTTTTTG